CATAAATCTCTTAAATCTAGATAAGAAAAAAAGACAAGATAATTTCTAATATAATCTCTTAAAACAAAAAGGAAAAAGAGAAAAGAATTTCTAAAAAGCTCCCAGCTGCTACTGCCGTTTTCTTGATCTACCCAATTGGTCAAGGAAGCTTTTCAGATGAGACATTCATAAACCACTCTGCCTGCATTCTTAGAGGATAACCCCAATTTCAATTGAATAGTACATTATATAAATATATAATAACAAATTACTAAAAAGATTAATAAAAAAAAGAAAATATACGAAGAAATTCGTCCACCCCCTACATATTTGATAGCCTCTCCCATAAAAAAACTTGAAATACCAACTCCATTTGGAATTCCATCAATTACTTGTCTATCAAAAAAAGAATTGAATTTAGCTAACTTTCTGACACTCGCAATTAAAGATACTTCAAAAAAAGCATCTATATAACCACGATTATATGACCAATCATATATAACATTGATGATTTTATCAGCAATAATTTTTTTAGGAACACTTTTTTGAAATAAATTTAAGAAGTTCAAATTTTGTAAAGAAGAAAAAACGGGTTTATAGAAAAAAGACGCTATCAATATTCCGAAAAAAGCTATACTCACCGAAAAAGTTGCATTTGTAAAAAATTCATACCAATCCACAGAATTCTTTGAATTTTGATGTAAAAGGTCTATAGACGGAATTAACAATTTTGATAATATATCCAAATCTATTCCTTCTTGGCTGAAAGAAATTCCAATTGACCCAACGAAGAAAGTAAATAATACTAATATAAGCATAGAAAATAGCATAGTATTGTCTGATTCATGAGGATAAAAAAAAGGAATGTTTTTAGTACCAAAATAGGTACTATCAAGAAAAAGACGTGTTATGCTTTTGACATTTCGATTAATTCGATGTGAATATGTCCTCTTCCGAAAAAAAGAAGTCCTTTCTTTATTATTCATTGTTAATAAAGCTAATAAATGAATCTTCTTTTTTAATTTTTTTTTTCCTTCTTTGCCCCATAAAGATATTGAATAGAATGAACTATTTTTCTTTCCATTGAAATTTTGAAAATGAACGTTGAAATATCCTTCAAAAACAAGTAAATAGATTCGAAACATATAAAATGCAGTTAATCCTGCTGCGGAACAAGCTATTATTGCGAAAATTGGTGAATACAACCAACTATCATTAAGAATCTCATCCTTGGACCAAAAACAAGCAAAAGGTGGAATACCACAAAGAGAAAGTGTACCTATTAAAAAAGCGGTTTTTGTAATTGGCGCGTGTTTTGTTAAACCGCCCATAAGAACCATATTTTGACTTTTATCTGGAGAATATCCAACAATTGCTTCCATTGAATGAATAATGGATCCAGATCCTAAAAACAACAATGCTTTTGAATAAGCATGAGTAATCAAATGAAATAAAGCGGCTCGATAAGAGCCCATACCTAAAGCTAACATCATATAACCCAATTGAGACATTGTCGAATAGGCCAAATTTTTCTTAATATCTTTTTGAGCAATAGCTAAAGTTGCCCCTAATACTACTGTTATTATACCTATCAAAGCTATTCCAGTCATTATGGAGGGTATAACTATGAAAAGAGGAAGAAGTCGAGCTACAAGAAAGATTCCTGCTGCTACCATGGTAGCAGCATGTATAAGAGCGGAAATAGGGGTAGGCCCTTCCATAGCATCCGGTAACCATACATGAAGAGGGAATTGGGCAGATTTTGCAACTGAGCCGCAAAATAAGAAGATGGCGCACAAAGTAACAAAAAAAATATTAACCTCATTCTTATAAATCAAGTTATTGAATATTTGAAATAAATCCCGAAATTCCAAACTACCCGTTATCCAATAAAGACCTAAGATTCCTAATAATAAACCAAAATCCCCTACACGATTAGTTACAAACGCTTTTTGACAAGCATTTGCCGCAATAGGACGTGTGAACCAAAAACCTATTAATAAATAAGAACACATTCCAACCAATTCCCAAAAAATATAAACTTGTATCAAATTTGAACTAGTAACTAATCCCAACATTGAAGTATTAAAAAAACTCATATAAGTAAAAAATCTCAAATATCCTTGATCATGAGACATATAATTATCACTATAAATAAGAACCAGAATACCAACAGTAGTGATTAATATCGACATAATAGAAGTAAGTGAATCGATCAAGTAGCCAAACTCTAAAGAAAGATCATTATTTATAGTCCAAGACCATACATATTGATAGATAGAACTGTTCTTGATTTGATGAATAGATAGATCGATCGAAAAAATCATAACTATTGTTAACAAGAAAATACTGGGAAAAGCCCACATACGGCGAAGATTTTTTGTTGCCGTGGGAAAAAGAAGAAGTCCTACCCCTATTAAAATAGGAACTGGAAGTGGGATGAAAGGTATGATCCATGAGAATTGGTGTGTATATTCCATACAAAAAAAAAAATAAAGAATAAAAAATATTTTGATTCTTAATGAATTTTCTTTCTTATTCATTTGTTTTATCTCTTTTGTAAAGGGTTCGGTTAATAAAAAAGTGGATATATAAATAGAATTTGATATTCTTAATTATTCTAAATCTTTGCACAAACAATATTTCCAATATTGCAAAGTACAAAGTCAAAATAGACCAATAACCAAATCCCTAGTGAAAAATGAAAATTGATTTTTAGTAATATTCATTATTAATTACTATTTAGAATTACTATTATTAAATAATATAATAATAAATAAAAACGAAATTTGGAAAATGAAAATCTTTATCTATAGAGTGAGGGTAAATAATTACACCAAAACTAAGAACATTCGTTTATTTTGATATCAATCAGAAAAAACAATTCATATGACACGACCCAATAAAATAATCCCTTTTTTGATTATTCAGAAACATTAGTTCATTTTTGAACTAATTGACTAATTGATTGATTATTTTACATTCCAATAAAAAGAAAAAGAGATCTATATATATCTATATAGATCTATGTTTGGAAAAATTTGGAAAAGGTTTCTAATATTCAATGTTTTTACTTTAGATAGAAAAAAAAAAGAGGGAATTCAGATAGATAAGACATATGGCTAATTAAAGAATAATTCGTTTTCATTTACAGAAGAAATGTCTTTCACATCGAACTATAGAAATGAAAAAACTATCCTAGTTGGATGGCAGTTCCAAAAAAGCGCACTTCTATATCAAAAAAAAAAATTCGGAAGACTTATTGGAAAAAAAAGGGATATTGGACAGCATTGAAAGCCTTTTCATTAGCTAAATCCATTTTGACAGGGAACTCAAAAAGTTTTTTTTGTAACAAATAAGAATGTTGGAATAATCTGAATTAGCTCGATTCAAAGAGTATTCTTTAATACTCATTTTATACTAATAAAGAGAAATATTTACTAATATAGAATATTGACCATATATTTAGAATATATTATATATCTTCTATATAATATATTCTAAATATATAATCTAACTAAGATTTTTGGAATGTATTGTTAAATTATAGATATATTAATTAACTATTTCATTGAAAAAATGGAAATGCATTTCTTTAGAGTAAGAAAATGAAATAACTAAAAAATGAAAACAACTACAAAAAAATCTTCTTTTTCATTCCTGGATTGAAGTCAGAACTATCTAGTTCCAGTTTCAACAGTGCTGTTTTTGAATTTGAAAAGTGTAAACTACGAAAAACCCATCCCCCGTTGTTCAATTTGAAAACTAACACTGGAAATGAAAAAAAAACAAGAATACAACTTCGTATTGAAATTGAAACGTTCTTTTTTTATTTTAAGATTCTTTATATTAATAATAAATAATAAATTACTATACTTATAGTTAATATTAACTTATAGCTTATAGTTAATATTAATTTATTCTATATATATTTCTATATTTGAATAAATCCAAATTTCAAATTTATTTAATAATATTTAATAAAATAAATCTTTAATTAGAAATTAGAATAGAATTCTTGAAATTGTTTCATGTTTAGTAAACAAATGTAATGTAATAAAGAAATATTGCACTTTAATTAATTCTTTCAATCTCGACGATTGACTAATGAATCGGTTATTATGATTTCGAGTAAGCCGCTATGGTGAAATTGGTAGACACGCTGCTCTTAGGAAGCAGTGCTAGAGCATCTCGGTTCGAGTCCGAGTGGCGGCATGGCATCCTATCCTATATTCTAAAAGAATAAGTCCTATAATGAATTCAATTCCCGATTTTTATTCCTAGTATTCATACCTTTTTTATTTTCATTATAGATATTTATTTTCATTATATATATGATATTTTCAACTTTAGAGCATATATTAACTCATATATCGTTTTCGGTCATATCCATTGTTATTTCAATTCATTTGATAACCTTACTAGTCAATGAAATCGTAGGATTATATGATTTGTCCAAAAAAGCCATGACAATAACTTTTTTCTGTGTAACGGGATTGTTAATTACTCGTTGGTTTTTTTCGGGCCATTTACCATTTAGTGATTTATATGAATCCTTAATCTTTCTTTCATGGGGTTTTTCTATTTTTCATATGGTTCCGTGTTTTAAAAAGGATAAAAACCTTTTAAGTACAATAATCGCACCAAGTGTTATTTTTACCCAAGGCTTTGCTACTTCGGGTCTTTTAACCAAAATGCATCAATCCGTAATATTAGTACCCGCTCTACAATCCCATTGGCTAATGATGCACGTAAGTATGATGATATTGGGCTATGCGGCTCTTTTATGTGGATCATTATTATCAGTGGCTATTTTAGTCATTACATTTCAAGAAGTCATCCAAATTCTTGGTAAAAGCAAGAATTTGGATTCTTTAAATAAAGAATTTGATTTTGCTGAAATCAAATACATGAATATGAATGAAAGAAACAATGTTTTACGAAAAACTTCTTTTTCTTCTTCTAGAAATTATTACAGGTCTCAATTTATTCAACAATTGGATCGTTGGGGTTATCGTATTATTAGTCTAGGTTTTCTCTTTTTAACGATAGGTATTCTTTCAGGAGCAGTATGGGCTAACGAGGCATGGGGATCGTATTGGAATTGGGATCCAAAGGAAACTTGGGCCTTTATTACTTGGACCATATTCGCGATTTTTTTACATACTAGAAAAAATAAAAAATTGGAAGGTGTAAATTCTTCAATAGTGGCCTCTATAGGATTTCTTATAATTTGGATATGTTATTTGGGGATCAATCTATTAGGAATAGGACTACATAGTTATGGTTCATTTACATCTAATTGAATTAAAATGAGTAAAGAACCCGAGATATCAAAATATGGAAAGCATATATATACTTTCCATAAATTAAACTTGCCCAAAATCGTCGAGAACCCTTTAAATCAAGTAATGGAATGATTCAAGGGGTTCTCACAAACAACAAACATATTCGATTACAATTCAATTTTTTTAAAGTGAATCTAACGTAAAAATCTCTTTTTCATTGTACAAAGGGTTTTTTCTCTTTTTGATTTCTTTGTTTTATTCACAAAAACTATCTATCAAAAATTAGATAGAATAGCTTCAACCTTCTCAACCGAGAATGAGAAAATGAAATCTGGATAAATACCAATACCTATTACGGGTATAAGGATAGAAATCGAAATAAATAATTCTCTCGGCCCAGAATCAAAAAAATAAGAGTTTGGTGTATTAAAGAACTTGTATCCATAGAACATCTGCCGTAAGATAGATAATAAATAAATAGGAGTTAATATCATTCCAATTGCTGTTACAAAAGTAATTAGTATTTTCATCATTAAAAGATATTTTTGACTAGTAATTATTCCAAAAAAAACTATCAATTCTGCAACAAAACCGCTCATGCCCGGCAATGCAAGAGAAGCCATCGATAAGATAGTAAAAATCGTGAATATTTTTGGCATTGGTATAGCCATTCCGCCCATTTCGTCAAGATAAAGAAGACGTAGTCTATCATAACTAGTTCCTGCCAAGAAAAAAAGCGCAGCGCCAATAAATCCATGAGATATCATTTGTAAAATGGCCCCGTTGAGCCCAGTATCACTTATAGAACCAATTCCTATAATAAGGAAACCCATATGAGATACCGAGGAATAAGCTATTCTTTTTTTTAAATTACGTTGACCAAAAGATGTTGAAGCGGCATAGATTATTTGAATAGAACCTAATATCATTAACCAGGGACAAAATATGGAATGAGCGTGGGAAAATAATTCCATATTAATTCGAACCAACCCATACGCTCCCATTTTTAATAAGATTCCGGCTAAAAGCATACAAGTGCTGTAATGTGCCTCTCCGTGGGTATCTGGTAACCATGTATGTAAGGGTATAATCGGCGATTTGACAGCAAAAGCAATAAGAAATCCCATATAGAATATGATTTCTAGCGCCACGGGATACGATTGATTAGTTAATGTTTCGAAATTTAATGTTGGTTCATTCGAACCATATAAACCGACACCCAGAATTCCCATTAATAAAAAAACAGAACTTCCCGCAGTGTACAAAATAAACTTTGTAGCTGAATACAAACGTTTCTTTCCCCCCCACATGGATAAAAGTAGATAAACGGGAATTAATTCCAATTCCCACATGATGAAAAAAAGTAAAATGTCTCGAGAAGAAAATGGTCCTATTTGACCGCTATACATTGCTAACATCAGGAAATAGAATAATGGGTATTCTCGAGTAACCGGCTGAGCCGCTAACGTGGCTAAAGTGGTGATAAATCCCGTCAGTAAAATAGGTCCTATAGAGAGTCCATCTATTCCAAATCTCCAGTAAAAATCAAAAAAATTGATCCATTTATAATTCTCCGTCAGTTGGATTAGTGGATCATCCAATTGGAAATGATAACAAAATGCATAGGTTGTTAGAAGGAGATCGATTAAGCATATACAAATGCTATACCACCTAATTACCTTATTTCCCCTATGAGGGAATAAGAAGATTAAAGAACCCCCGGCTATTGGCAAAACCACAACTATTGTTAACCAAGGAAAATCATTCGTGATAAAAATAAGATACACTTGGGCCAGAAAAGCCCGCGCTCAAAAGATTTTTTTCTATTTTCTTTTGAGCACGGGTTTTTGCCAGTAAAAAAACGTATTCGTGTGGTGTTTTTTGAAACGTATCAATAACCTAGACCCATACTTCGAGTTGTTTCATGCCATAAATAAACTCGAACACTTAAGAAATCTGTCGGACAGGCGGACTCACACCTCTTACAACCGACACAGTCCTCTGTTCTTGGGGCAGAAGCTATTTGCTTAGCTTTACATCCATCCCAAGGTATCATTTCTAATACATCTGTGGGACAGGCTCGGACACATTGAGTACATCCTATACATGTATCATAAATCTTTACTGAATGTGACATTGTATCTATAGTAATTTTTGAACATCAAAAATGAAAATTTATCGATCTAGTAAACTCGTAAATGAATCATATATTTATACACCAGATGAATCAATGATTTGTCAGAATTTTGCTAATCAAAATAGACGTCTCGATAAATTTAGAAGAACGAAGAGAAGAGCACCAGGATACTTTGATTCTTATGATTTCGCAAACATGATCATACGTTGTGTAGCATACATGCTAATTTGAATTGATAAATATGACACTATTCAAGATTCGACTTTTGAATTAATTCAAGATTCGACTTTTGATTAATTATGATTAATGCTATTTATTCAACAAATTCGATTGATTGATACGGGTTGATTTTCTGTTACGAGAAATTGAAGAAACAATAGCCGGTCCGATAGCTGCTTCAGCGGCTGCAATAGCGATAACAAAAATGGAAAAAATATTTCCTTTTAATTGGCGATTATCAAAAAAATCAGAAAAAGTTACGAGATTTATATTAACTGCATTCAGTATAAGTTCAAGACACATAAGGGCTCTAACCATATTTCGGCTCGTGATCAATCCATAGATACCGATAGAAAATAAATAGGCACTCAAAACAAGTACATGTTCGAGCATCATTGACCAACTCCTTATCAATTTTGATTCATTTCAATATGAACAACAATTCAACAGATTCGATTGACTAAAGAATATAACAAACAAAAGAATATATCGGCAATAAAAAAAAATAGTTTCTACATAAAAACTATTTCACTTCACATAGAATTCGACAGAAATAAATGTGAGAAAATGGAATCTGGATTTATATTGCTAGTTCGCGAAAGATTTCTTATTGGCGAGCTACGACAATTGCACCTATCAAAGCAACTAAAAGGATTATTGAAATGAGTTCAAATGGAAGAAAAAAATCTGTTGATAAATGAATTCCAATTTGTTGACTAGTACTTATCAAATCTTGCTCAATAATCTGATTTGGTCTTGTAGTCCAAATAATTCCGTACCATGATGTATCTGGAATAGTAGTTATTAGTGAAACAAAAATACTTGTACAAACCATCAAAGTAATTCCATCCCCAACGGTCCAAAGATGAGAATCTTGGTAATATTCTGAGCTATTCATGAACATCACAGCAAATATGATTAAAATGTTAATAGCTCCCACGTAAATAAGTAGCTGTGAGGCAGCTACAAAATGGGAGTTTGATAAAATATATAATAAAGATATACAAACAAGAACCAGTCCCAACGAAAAAGCAGAAAAGATTGGGTTGGGAAGTAATACTACTCCTAGACTTCCTAATACAAGACCCGATCCCAGAAAGACTAAAAGAAAATCATGTAGCGTTTCAGGCAAATCCATTATATGTAAAAAAAAAGACAAAGAAATGGAAATTTCATGACCTTATTGATATGACCAGGAAAAGAATTTTTATATACTTAAATTTCTCTTTGCATTGAAAAAAGATTCTAAGGAGTTTGAATTGATATAAGTACAGTTATATAATCAACGTCATTCCAGTCTTTATATGAAAGAGTAGTTTGAAACTATACTAAAACGAAAGTATAAAAGTATATATATATAACATATATAACTATTTAATAGTTAAGATTTCGATACTATATTTCTCTATTCTAGAATATATATATTTCTATAATCTAAAATATAATGTAGACTATTTCTAATCTGATATATCATATAATTTATAATTAATATTTATTTCTTTTTTTAGTAAAATTATCAAAATTTTATTTATATTATTCTATTATATATATATTCTAGAATAGAGAAATATAGTATTTAATCATAAAAGATTTTATTTATTTATTTGAATTGTTCGAATTGTATAATCATCAATTACTGACATTGGTAAACGGCCCAAAGCAATTTGATTATAATTCAATTCGTGACGATCATAAGTCGAAAGTTCATATTCTTCAGTCATTGATAAACAATTTGTTGGACAATACTCAATACAGTTACCACAAAAAATACAGATTCCAAAATCAATACTGTAATTAAGCAATCGTTTCTTTCGAATATCAGTTTCCAGTTTCCAATCAACAACGGGTAAATCTATAGGACATACACGAACACATACTTCACAAGCAATACATTTATCAAATTCAAAATGTATTCGACCGCGGAAACGTTCCGATGTGATTAATTTTTCATAAGGATATTGAATAGTTACAGGTAAACGATTTGCGTGAGATAAGATAATCATGAAACTTTGACCAATGTACCTTGCAGCTCGGACTGTTTGTTGACCATAATTCATGAACCCAGTTACCATAAGGAACATATCGTAAATATCTATGAATATTTTTGTTTTATTTCTTTCTCTTATTTGAGACAAGTAATGAATTATAGAAGATCAATCTTTTATAGTGAAAACAATTGAGACGAAGTTGTTAATAATAGATTACCGAGAGAAATGGGTAAAAGAAATTTCCATCCAAGATTTAATAATTGATCCATTCTTAGCCTAGGCAAAGCCCATCTTGTTATAATAGAAAGGAATAAGAAAAAATAAGTTTTAGCTAATGTAATAAACAGATCAATTGTAGTTCCAAAAACTCCATACGTTTTATTTATTTCAAAAAACTCAGAAACGAATATGTACGGAATAGAGATATTTGAACCGCCCAAGTAAAGAACTGTTACAAATAATGAAGAAATTAATAGGTTTAAATAGGAAGCAACATAAAATAAACCAAATCTGATACCCGAATATTCTGTTTGATAACCCGCTACTAATTCTTCTTCCGCTTCTGGTAAATCAAAAGGTAATCTTTCACATTCTGCTAGCGAAGAAATTAGAAAAACGATGAAACCCATAGGTTGACGCCACAAATTCCATCCCCAAAAACCATATTTTGATTGCGCATCAACTATATCAACTGTACTTAAACTGTTAGATAATCCTAGTCGGTGATAACATTACTGTTCCCATCTCTATTACAGAACCGTACATGAGATTCTCACCTCATACGGCTCCTGGAAAGCCTTAAGTAAATCTAAGGACCGGGCCAATCATTTGTCTCTTGATATATCCCTAAGATAGATAAGATTCAAATCTATCGGACGGTTCTGAATTAGACCAATTCAATTCTGTCTGTTCTAATAAATATTATATTAAATAATTAAATAAGAAAGAGAAATCCATTTTAATTTAATAAAAGATACAAAAGGTACTTCTGAATTGATCTCATCCCTTAAAAATCAAGATTTGAATTTGTTGAGTAATAACTGAATTCTTCAATAAAATACTCTTTTAAAATTATCAATAACCCTCATCATTTTCAATTACGAAAAAGAATTACACATTAGTTTCTTAATTATGACATGAATCTTATCTCCATGAATATGGATCTTGATTCCTTGTGTTTTTTTCGTTCCTATTCTTCTTTTTTGTGCTATGAAAAAGGAAGGGACTTAAAAAATTGAAAAGGATTTTTTCGTTCCTGATAGTCATTTATTTAATCAGTGGATGGAAGCATACTCTGGATCGGAGTTGTGGGGAGTACTGCTTGATTTTTTCTACCAACTTAAAGCCCCAATTAGTATTCTTTTTCTATTATGCGTAAATTCTCTTTAGGAGAATTTACAAAATCTGCGTTACTAATCCTTTGTGTATCTTGGTGTTTCTAACCATCCACTCCTTTTTTTATTAACCCCCCTTATTTATGTTAATACATCCATGATCTATGATAATTTATACAAATGGTAACTAAAATTCAATAAGGGGTTGGTCTTTGGAGCCCGCTTCAAAACAGGATGACTAATTATCCAATCTTGGGTTAAATGGCCTCTTCTGTTTATAATCTTATTTCACTTCATTCCTATACATAGAAAATGAGACTCAATATTTTTACTGCCATTTAAAATCATCATACTATCTATTAACTAAATATAGTATTCTGAGATTCTATTCAATAGAAGCTGTTTTATTTCACTCATATAACTATCAGATTTAGTTCTTCAATCCGAATTGTGAAAAAGAAAATTCAGATAATGAAAGTATCTATTCAATGAATTCGACTCTTTTCTTATATTATAGTACTATAAAGAGAGGAATCGAATTCATTGAATAGCTTTTTCTGTTTCAACGAATCGCACGTAGAGATATTGATAAGACACATAGAGTTAATGGTATTTCATAACTAATCGATTGAGCAGCAGCTCGTAGACCACCCAAAAAGGAATATTTATTATTTGACCCATATCCTGACATAAGAAGTCCAATGGGAGCAATACTCGAAATAGCAATCCATAAAAAAACACCTATATTGAAATCAGATAAAACAAAGTTATAACCAAAAGGAATTACTGAATAGCTTAGTAGAATTGATATGACTGATATGGATGGTCCGATACTGAATAAACGAATATCTCCCCTAGATGGAATAAGATTCTCTTTGAAAAGTAGTTTTGTTCCGTCTGCTAGAGCTTGAAGAACTCCAAAAGGACCGGCGTATTCAGGTCCAATACGCTGTTGTATCCCTGCAGATATCTCTCTTTCTAACCATACAATTGCTAGTACACTTATTGTGATTCCCAATACAAGAATCAAAATAGGTACAAGTACCCATAGAATTCCATAGACCTCTTTTAAAGATTCCAATCCGGAAAAAGAATTGATATCTTGGACTTCCGTTGTATCAATTATCATTTCAACGATCAATTTCCCCCATAATGATATCTATGCTACCTAGTATTGTCATAATATCAGCCAATTTCATTCTTTTAACTAATTGAGGAAGAATTTGCAAATTGATAAAACCGGGAGGACGGATTTTCCATCTCCAAGGAAAACCATTCTGATCTCCTATTAGAAAAATTCCTAATTCTCCCTTGGGGGCCTCAACTCTTACATAAAGTTCTTGTTTCGGCAATTCAAAAGTCGGAGACGATTTTTTACCAATGAATCGATATTCAAAATCATTCCATTTGGGCTCCTTTTCTCTATCAAAGCAGCGGATTTCTAAATTTTCATATGGCCCGCCAGGAATTCCTTCCAAAGCCTGTTGAATCATTTTTATGGATTCCGTCATTTCACCAATTCGAACTAAATAACGAGCTAATGAATCTCCTTCTTTTTGCCATTGAACTTCCCAATCAAATTCCTCGTAACACTCATAATTATCAACTTTACGTAGATCCCATTGTATTCCGGAAGCCCGAAGCATAGGTCCTGATAAACCCCAATTTATTACTTCCTCTCTACCAACAACACCTACTCCCTCAACCCGTTCTAAAAAAATAGGATTTCTCGTAATAAGGTTTTGATATTCAACAACCCTTGTTAAAAAATAATTGCAGAAATCAAAACATTTATCTATCCAACCATAAGGTAGATCAGCCGCTACTCCTCCGATACGAAAAAAATTATGCATCATTCTCATACCTGTCGCAGCTTCAAATAGATCATATATTAATTCTCTTTCTCTAAAAATATAGAAAAAAGGGGTTTGTGCACCAATATCTGCCATAAAAGGTCCCAGCCATAGTAGATGAGAAGCTATACGACTTAACTCCAACATAATGACTCGGATATAGCTGGCTCTTTTAGGGACTTGAATATTTCCCAATTGTTCCGGTCCGTTTACGGTTATTGCTTCCGTGAACATAGTAGCTAAATAATCCCAACGTGTTACATAAGGCAGATATTGTATAATTGTTCGGTTTTCCGCAATTTTTTCCATCCCTCTGTGTAAATAACCCAATATTGGTTCACAATCAATAACATCTTCACCATCCAGAGTAACAATAAGTCGAAGAACACCATGCATTGATGGGTGGTGAGGTCCCATATTGACTATCATGAGGTCTTTTCTTGTAGCTGGGACATTCATAGGTTTTTCCTCGATTCATTCTTCCATGAATCGTTAAAAAAAAGTTCATCAAAATTCAGGATCTAAGAAATCGAATAATTGAAAATGACTCTTGAAATTAACGAATTTGTGACTCCCTAATACCCAACTGATTTATTAATTTTTTATAACGTATTCTATCTTTCTTTGCCAAATAAGACAGTAGTCGTTGCCGTTTTCCCAGAATTTTACGTAAACCTCTTTGAGATAAATAGTCTTTTCGGTGTAATTCAAAATGTGAAGTAAGTCTTCGTATCTTATTAGTGAAATTGGCCACTTGAAATTCAACTGATCCGGGGTTTTCTTCTTCTTTTTTTTTTTGTGAAATAACAGGTATAAACGAATTTTTTATCATAAAATAAAATGAAAGCTTTCCTCTCCCCTCCTTTTTGATAGATATTTTTATTGATCAGTAATAGTAATGACACTCATTTTGAATTTTGTATATAAAATTATCTTAATTTACTTAACAAAAATTCTGCTTAACAATTCTGAATTTCTTTTTTTTCAAATCAAATTTCTTATTAAGCAATCCAATTCAAATAGATATAAAAATACTATATTTATGTATTCACAAAATAAAAGATTCTATTGTATACTTCAAAAAAAATAAGACAATTTTTTTGATTCCTTTTTCTATCTAATGGATACATCATTGAATTAGTATCAATACCACAATGCGTGTGCGCATTTATTTTAATTTTAATTAGATATATATATATATATATTTAATTAGATATATATATAAATTAATTTTAATTAGATATATATATAAATTAAAAATTTTTAAATATTTTAATTTATATATATATCTTCGCATATCAGATATGTTACGAGAAATATTACGATAAATAGAAGATAAATGAGAGGATTATCAATCAAATTTTCAATCGCGGATACATTTTTATCCTTAATATACTGAAACGGCTTCCATTATGGGTATCAAACCAATAGCGATTTATACAAGCTAAATCTTCTAATCGATAATTTGGCCAAAGAAAGAATTTTAAATTCATTAGTTTTTTTGTTTCTCTATCAAGATCTTTATTTTTAGCCAAAGCTTGACAGCAATTATTTATTTTATTCTCATTGTCATTTATTGTGTTAGTATTTCTAGGATTGAAACAAATTAGAATTCTCAATTCTCTACGGCGTCTAGTGGACAAAACATTTTCCGGAACAAGCAAATCATAATGATTTTTATCAACACCCCTTTTTTCTGGGTTTCTTTGAAACATTTGGCGCTTTTTCTTATGAATCAAAGATAGGCTTGTGGTTTGATACATAAAAAATTGTTCATAGTTTTTTCTAGACAGGCGAACAGGTTCAATAAAAAAGAATTGTTTTTCCACCAATTCGGTATTGTCCTTAAATCCTGTAAGAGTGAAATCCGTATGATTCTGAATCGCCATAGTATCTAGACTTAGATCTCCCCTTTGAATAGAGATTATAAAAAATTTTTTTAGATTTTTCAATCTAATCAGGAGACAATAAAATTTGATATTATTCATTATTCTTTCTTGTAGGGAACTATGATAGTTCAAATGAAAACCTAAATACTTTTCTAGTAAGAAATCCCGTTCTCCCTTTAGATCGTTCCTGTATAGATTTTCATCTATACTATTATCACCATTTTCCCTGTCTGATCTTTCATAATCTTGGTTTGAGAGAGATGATTTTAGATTCTCATATTCTTCTATAGATTTTTGTGCTCCATTTTGAGTGTCTAAATAGAATTCATCAAAATCTATTCTTTTTTTCTTTCCAGTGATGTTTTTAGTTTCACTAACATCTTTTCCATAAAAATCGAAAAAAAGTAATTTGGTTGGTAGGATCCAAGGATTCTTCTTATATGCATGATAAGATTTCCATAATTTCAAAAAGAACCCCAATTTCGGATTCGATTTCGATATGGAATGATTTCGTATTTCTACATCCATTACCATCCAATCAAAATACTTTCTATCCAAATTTTTTTCCATATCTATATCTATAATAACATCTTCCGCTATATAATTTTGGATAGAGATATCGCCCGTTATATCCAAAAATTCTTTTTTACGTGTGTTGTCATTATAAGAAATTGCTTGGTTTTTGTTTGCTTGGAATGGTAATCTATATCCATAAATATCTGATTTTTGCTTATCTGCATAATTAAGATATTTATATGCCAAAAGATCATATCCATATTGTTTTTTAATTTTTTTATTTAATTTTAATAAGTCCACTTGTTGTTTTTTGTAAAGAATTAATCGTCTTTTTTCATTTTCATATGAATCATATTCTGAATCATATTCGATTAAATCTTTATTTTGAGCCACACGATGTTCATTGATTCTATTTCTCCAGTTTTGTGGTACTAATCTCGACCATCTGCTCTCAGGTAAATCATATTGATAATGAACCTTTAACCAATTTGTCCATTGATTCATTACAGAATCGGAAACGTTCTTATCTCTTAATTTTGAATTAAATATTCCTTGTATTCTAAAAAAATGATTCTTTATTTCATTCTTAAGAAAAAAAGGTCTTCCATGAGATTCCAAAATAGATCTTAACTTATACTTATATACGTTAAGAACTTGGGTTTGTGATAATTTAAAAAACACATATGCTTGTGACAAAGAAGATACGTCACAAGAATTCTGTGAATTTGTATTCGTAATATTACAAGATTTGTGTATAATCGACATAAATGGAATTATACTTTGATTTGTTTTATCAATTCTTTCTGCATTTGTTTTTTTATTGTAATTCTTTGTAGATTTATTTACAATTTTTTTTGTTGATTCAAGAAAAAGTTCTCCATTGATCCTAGGAATACTAATGATACATAAAAGGATATCTATGTATACCCTTTCCATGAAAAATTTGAAAAAAGAATACAATTTACGGGTTAATCGAACATTTCTTCTTTGTAATATTTGGAAAATATTTTTTTGTAATTCTAATCTTTTAGCATCATAAGTTGTTTTGTTCGAATTCAAATCTTTCTCTGAAGTTATAACCTCCCCTTTTTCTTCTTGTGTCATTTTTTCTATTTGTTTTATGATTGTCTTTGTTTTAACATTAAGATCTTTTATCTTTTTTTCTGTCAATGAACAATTTGTCCAATCAATAGATTGAATTAGAGCGGGTGATTCGTAAATCATTGGATTATTCTTACTGATTGTTGAATCTTTTTTGCTTTCACTCAATTCATATCTTTTTTTGAATCTAAATAGAATACTTTTGATGTTCCATTTTCCTATCTCTTTTAAGATAGTTAGAAACCATTTTTTGCTTTCATTTAACACTTTTAGAACTAGAAAAAAACGATTTTTCAAATCTTTGTTCAATTGTTTTTTAATTTTTTGAAAAATGGGACCCAAAAATGAAAATGGATTTGGGAAATAATTATCAAGGTATGATTCGACTTGTGTTCCACAAGCTGTTAAAAACCAGAAGTTTTTTGTTTTCACGTTTTTTTTTTCAGTAGATCTTTTTTTTTTTTCAGTAGATCGTACCTTAGATTTGTGCCAAGGTTTCAGAACAAAAGGAGATAAGATCCTTATCTGAAGACCCTCTGTTAACCAGTCGTTTGGAAATTCTTTGTTGGATACTGGAATGCCCTGATAGGTGCATTTAATATGCACTTCTTTTTTCCAATCCCTAAAATCTTCTGACCATTCGGGATTTTGAAATAATAGTATACGAATGATGTTTTTAGTTATTATCAATGAAGGTAATAGAATATATTTTCTAAGAAATGATTGGATTATTAATACAAAGCTTCTAAGTATTAGACCATATAGAATGTTCTCCCAGGCTTCTTCTATTTCTATAAGTCTTTTTTCGTCGTTGTATTTTTTTTCCTCTTTTTGATCCTCTTCTATCCTTTTCTCAAAAGCCAAAAATTCTGAATTGTCTGTACCTTTTTTCCTGAAATATTCTTTCAAATATTGGGATATATCATCGAAAAGATCACCAAAAAAGAACGAGGATTTTCTTATTTTGTCCAAAAAAAGGGGGGAATGGGCATTGCTTTGAAAGAGTTTCCAAGTCACTGTTTTACGCCTTTGAGCGCGCATAGATCCGCTGATTAATTCTCGGTTAAAATCGGGTTCGCGTGAATAATTTAGTAAAGCCAATTCTTGATTTGATTCAATCGTATCATCAATATTACTAGTATGACTATCCTCATTGTCATCAGTATTATATATACTCATAGTATTCAAATCTTCATTGTAATTCTCTGTTTTACTATTAAAAATCACTATACGGTCGGCTTTTCTGCAACGAATCTGAGCGTCCTTTCCCAGTCCTTCCGTCAGTTGCTCCAAGTCGTCGATTAAGTTGTATGACCATCGAGGAACTTTTTTACTGATTTCGTTTATTCCAATACATTTTTTTGTATTAAAAATTGTTTCATCGTTCAGATCAGTTCTAATTGAGTCGAATAAGAATCTTTTTTTTCTTTTTTTTTCTTCGGAATAGATTTTTACTTGTTCATGTTCTGGAAATAAAGAAAGTCCGTCAAAATTCAAACTTGATACTGATTTTTCCGAAAATTTACTGATAAAGTTAAAAAAAAAACCTATTTCAGTTAATAATGATTTTCTATCAAATGGATCTATTTTCTGTTCAAATTCTGGATCATGAGCAAGAAGGAGACCATGAATCTTATTTATCAAAATGTGATTTGTTGTGTAAGTTTCATTTTGAATTGATGTTGTGTCAGTTTCATTTTGAATTGATGGTGAAAAGCTTGTTTGGATTTGTCCACGAAAGCGTCCATTCAAGAAAGGATCATATATTTGACTTATATATTTTGTTTTCGTCTCATCCTTACACAATCTAATTCGGTTTTCAAATACATCCAGAGGAAGAGATTCCTTATCTAGAACTTTTGCCCTTTTAAAAAATTCATTGCTTAGTTTCTTTCTTTTTTCTTTATTAGTAGAGCTCCAATAATTAGACAATTCATTATAGGAGATTTTATCTCTTGTGAAGAGATCCATTTTTTTTTCCATGATTTTAAGAAAAGTAGATAAATCAGGTGGATACGTGAAAGATATTCTTTCTTTTCCATCACTTTGACATATATGAAAAAAAAATTGTGAATTTTCATTTCTTACGACATTTTCAAAGTGATCGTTTTTTATATATCGCAATGGACGATTCCATCGTTGAAAATCGAAAAGAATAGTTACAAGAGGTTTTTGAAATTCGAAGAGATCCCTCTCTTCCTCGATTTTGTCCAAAGTCTTATCGTTTGGCGAAAAGAAATTAGAAGAAAGATATTCATCGACAAATCCTTTTTGCGGTTCCCAAGCTCTTTCAACATCGAGATCTCCAACTTCCTCGGTTTCTCCAATTTCATCGTTTTCTCCAATTTCTAACATTTCCTCAGTAAAAAAATGAGGAAGCGGTATTCTGCCTAAATAGTGTAAAAGGATAATAAATGAAAAAACAGCAAATATTTGACCCACATAATCTCGAAATTTTAACATAATGTACTTATCAAATCGAATAGTTACCTTCGATTTGATCGAATTCTTTTGCTGTAACCAGACTAATATCAATCCAATCCATTTCATCAAAAAGATGTGACCAATTAACCAACCAACAAAACTACTTGTTAAGAATAACAATTTATTGTTGCATCGAAAGAGATAAATGTTCACTAATCTTATTAAGATTGAACTTGGAAAAAGAAGGGGGTTTAATAACTGAAAAAGAAGATTGTTAAAGAATACTTTGTAAATACTAAGATTGCGTATTGAATTTCGATTCTTGTATCTGTAATCCAACTTGTATCCAGAATCCAAATAGTAGTATTTGTCATTTTTGTCGAAGAAATTAAATAAAAGATACGGTAGAGTTAGGGCAGTTATTGTATGAGGTCTACTCAATGCTAGATGCAAAGGCGCATAATAGATCGATATGAACATCATGAGCTGTCCTGTAATAAACCCAGTTGTTGCTGATACTTTCTTCTCGGTCCTTTCTTCCATAACCCGGGCTCGAATAAGGAAGAGATAAGAGGGCCCTATGGAGAATGTGGTCAGAAATCCATAATAGAGTCCCACCACAACGACCGAATTCACTATTTTCAGGCATAAAGATACTAGATTAGCTAGTATAAAAGATTGATAAATCATGGTATTCCTCCTTTTTCTATTTTGATTATAGCAATTTCATTATTATTATGAATTAAGATCATTATGATTTTCTTATTTCTTAATATGATAATTATGAATTAAGATCATTATGATTTTCTTATTTCTTAATATGATAATTATGAAATTAATTATGAATTAAGATCATTATGATTTTCTTATTTCTTAATATGATAATTATGAATTAAGATCATTATGATTTTCTTATTTCTTAATATGATAATTATGAAATTAATTATGAATTAAGATCATTATGATTTTCTTATTTCTTAATATGATAATTATGAATTAAGATCATTATGATTTTCTTATTTCTTAATATGATAATTATGAAATTAATTATGAATTAAGATCATTATGATTTTCTTATTTCTTAATATGATAATTATGAATTAAGATCATTATGATTTTCTTATTTCTTAATATGATAATTATGAAATTAATTATGAATTAAGATCATTATGATTTTCTTATTTCTTAATATGATAATTATGAATTAAGATCATTATGATTTTCTTATTTCTTACTTAATTATGAAATTAATTATGAATTAAGATCA